TTATCATTCAATGAGCATCTTGGCATTTCCCTTCTAGATGAAAAAGAGTAACTGGACTTTCATTCGTATTGTGGAGGGGCTAAAATAAAAAAAGAAAAAGAGGTTCTCATTGCTATTCCCCAATTGGGAAGATATCATATAATATACATTTCGTATGAGCAGATCCTGTCCTTCCACTCTTTGATTGAATTCTTTTAGCTAATTTTTTTTAGCTATTAAATTTGAGATATATACAAAAATTTAACATACTTTTGGAATAAGAAAAGTATGAAAAGAGAGTAAAAAAATACAAATGAAAAAGAAAGTAAAGAATATCTATTCCGATCCGTCTCAATGAATTAATTTCATTTGTATGAGGTATGAATATCTATCCGATACATTATTCACGTGTCAGGAACCAGATTTGAACTGGTGACACAAGGATTTTCAGTCCTCTGCTCTACCAACTGAGCTATCCCGACCATTTCTCGTGCATCATCTTAGCAGAATACTTGTATCTATGTCAATGAATTTCTTAGATCTTCAAGAAGAAGACTTTCTTTGTTTGTAAATGTAAGTAAAAAAATATGGACTATGAATAATTCAATAACGGAGATTCCTTAAACATATATGTTCATATTGTATTATACAAAACAAATGAGATTGGATTGGAAAAAGATACGAAGATTTCTATTCGTATCCATTTGTGAAAGAACAGAGTGAATGAAATGAGAAAGATATTTCAGTTTGTTTAAACTGAGCTCCACTGATGAAAAAAAAAAAAAAAAGAAAGAGGATGAGGATAAATAAAAAGTGAGGAAGTAAAATGGGCTTTTTATTGGGGATAGAGGGACTTGAACCCTCACGATTTAAAAATTCGACGGATTTTCCTCTTACTACAAATTTCATTGTAGTCGTTATTGACATGTAAAATGGGACTCTCTCTTTATTCTCGTCCGATTAATCTTCTAAAGATCTATCAAACTCTGAAATGAATCATTTGATCACTGAATATTTGAATTCGATTATTTTTTCAACTTCAATTAGAATTGATTCACAATAACTCTTCCATTTTTCATATATTTTTTGATCTCTATTATTCTAATTAATAGAATAATAGAAATGAAATAGAGGGTTTCTATAGATCCTTATCTCATACTATTACTCATATTAATAGTAATCTAAATATGAAAGAAATAAAAAATATAAAAAAGAATATATTATTTCATAAGTTCATAAGAGAGTTCTACTATTCTATTCTAGAATAATTAGAATAATAGAATTCATAAATCAATTCTATTAGCTATTAGAATAGAAATAGAATATCTAATGAATATATATATACTAAAATATATAATTAGAATATAAAGAAATAGAAGATTTCTATTTTCATATCTCATATATAGAGATACAGAATAGGATTCAATCTAAGATTTGGGTTGTGATTAATCGTTTGCTATGTCAATATGTATACGTACGTATTAGGTATATAAAGTTATCCTTTCTGTCATTTCAATAGAAGGCTTTTAGCTACTAACGTAACGTAGTCAATTTCATTCGTTAGAACAGCTTCCATTGAGTCTCTGCACCTATCCCTTCTTATTCTCATTTTCCATCGTTTTTTCTCTCAAAACAAAGATTTGGCTCAGGATTGCCCATTTTTAGTTCCAGGGTTTCTCTGAATTTGGAAGTTACCACTTCGCAGGTTTCCATACCAAGGCTCAATCCAATCAAGTCCGTAGCGTCTACCAATTTCGCCATATCCCCCTTTCCTTTGAGACAAGGATCCAGTTGGAATTCCATCCAACTCTTTCATTTATCTTGACACTATTTAATTCATTAGGTAATGATTCCTATATCGAAAAAGTGTATGCTGCTATTTTATTTTTTTGCCCACCCTCTATTCTATATTCTATCATTTCATCTATATTGGATGAACCTTATTTGTTTCAATACGAAATTATTTTATCATTGATGTATCCGCAATTCAATATGGATAGAATTTTATCATTGATGTATCCGCAATTCAATATGGATAGATATATACCACATATATATATATGCCTTTCCTCCTCCTTCATTTTTACAGTGCAGCTTGGAGTAGTGGAACGGTCGATATTCATTCTTTTTTTTTCATTTCAAAATATAAAAATAGAATTTAATTGATATATTGATATTTTATTTTCATATATATGAATATGGAATAGAATTTCTATTTAGATCTAGTATATATCTAAATAGAATCTAAAATATATAACATATAACTAAAAAAGAGAATAAATTTAAATAATCAAAATAAACAATAAATGAAATAAAAAAAGAAGAAGAATCACTAGGTAATAGCTAAGATCCGATAGTTTCCTGTATTCCTATACACTATTGCTTTTATATCCGCCCGCTTAGCTCAGAGGTTAGAGCATCGCATTTGTAATGCGATGGTCATCGGTTCGATTCCGATAGCCGGCTCTTTCTCTTTATCAATTTTTTTCTTTCCATGATTTAAAATCTCTACTCTCGCTTT